AAAGGACAAAGGTTTCAGACTCATGATGAAATAGAATCCTGGATCGAGACCTGTGATTGGTTTTTGGATAAAGAGAGAGTTTACTCGTTTCATTTCTCCACCTTAAGGCCAGAAAAAGGGATTGATCAAATTCTATGGAGTCTGACTCATATTGATCATTTAGTAAAGAGTGACTATGGTTATCAAATGTTTGAACAAGCGGGAGCAATTTACTTACGATACGTAGTTGACATTCATCAAAAGGATCTAATGAATTATGAGTTCAATACATCCTGTTTAGCAGAAAGACGGATATTCCTTGCTCATTATCAGACAATCACTTATTCACAAACCTCGTGTGGGGTTAATAGTTTTCATTTCCCATCTCATGGAAAACCAAAACCCTTTTCGTTCCGCCTAGCCCTATCCCCCTCTAGGGGTATTTTAGTGATAGGTCCTATAGGAACTGGACGATCCTATTTGGTCAAATCCCTAGCGACAAACTCCTATCTTCCTTTCATTACGGTATTTCTGAACAAGCTGGATTTGAAAATAGTTATTGATGATCTCGATCCTGAGGACTATACGGAAGCGCTTGATGATGTGGATATTGATGATGATAGCGATCCTGCTAAGGACTATATGGATGCGCTTAAAGATGTGGACGATATTGATGATCGTGACTCTTTTTATTCGAACTTGGACTCGGACCCGGAGCTGAGGGAGGAGTATACGGTGGATGATGAGATACTTAGGTATATTATCGAGTTGGAAATAGACCTAGCTTCTATCCACTTGCAATTCGAATTGGCAAGAACAATGTCTCCTTGCATAGTATGGATTCCAAACATTCATGATCTGTATGTGGATGAGTCGGAGTCCCTCGGTTTATTATTGAACTATCTCTCCGGGAATTGTGAAAGACGGTCCACTAGAGATATTCTTGTTATTGCTTCGACTCATATTCCCCAAAAAGTGGATCCCGCTCTAATAGCTCCGAATAAATTAAATACATGCATTAAGATACGAAGGCTTCTTATTCCACAACAACGAAAGCACGTTTTCACCCTTTCATATACTAGGGGATTTCACTTGGAAAAGAAAATGTTCCATACTAATGGATTCGGGTCCATAGCCATGGGTTACAATGCACGAGATCTTGTAGCAATTACCAATGAGGCCCTATCGATTAGTATTACACAGAAGAAATCAATTATAGACACGAATACAATTCGATTCGCTCTTCATAGACAAACTTGGGAGTTGCGAGCCCATGTAAGACCGGTTCCGGATCATGGGATCCTTTTCTATCAGATAGGAAGGGCTGTTGCACAAAATGTACTTATAAATAATTGCTGCCTTATAGATCCTATATCTATCTATATGAAGAAGCAATCATGTTACGAAGGGGATCCTTATTTGTACAAATGGTTCTTCGAACTTGGAACGAACATGAAGAAATTAACGATACTTCTTTCTCTTTTGAGTTGTTCTGCCGGATCGATCGCTCAAGATCTTTGGTCTCTACCCGGACCCGATGAAAAAAATTGGATCACTTCTTATAGACTCGTTGAGACGGATTCTGATCTAGTTGATGGCCTATTAGAAGTAGTAGAAGGCGCTCTGGTGGGATCCTCGCTTCTTCGGCCCGAACCAAGGAATCCCTTAGAGATGGTGGAAAATGGATCTCGTTCTATCTTTGATCGTAGATTTCTCTATGAATCGGAGTTTAAAGAATGGGCAGAAGGCACCGACCCGCAACAGTTAGCGGAGGATGTAGTCGATCACATAGTTTGGGCTCCTAGAATATGGCAATCTTGGGGCTTTCTATTTGATTGGATCGAAAGGCCCAATGAATTGGAATTTCCCTATTGGGCCAGGTCATTTCGGGGCAAGCCGATCATTTCTGATGAAGTTAATGATGAATATTTTGATTATGCATTTTATGGTGAAGGGGATGATGGATATGATGAAGAGGAGGAGCTTCAAGAGAATGATTGGGAGTTCTTGCAGAGTGAAACCGTGGAGTACCCGGGACGAGATAGATCTTCCAAAGAACAAGTCTTTTTTAGAAAAGGCCAATTCATTTGGGACCCTGGAGATCCACTCTTTTACATATTCAACGATGAGCTCTCTGTCTTTCTGTTTTCACATCGAGAATTCTTTACAGATGAAGAGATGTCAAAGGGGCTTCTTCTGACTTCCCAAAGGGAGACTCTATATAAACGCGGGTTTAGCAAGAAACCGAAAGAAAAGTACTTCGAATTTTTTATTAATCGCCAGAGACGGAGACGGCTTAGAACCATTAGTTCATTATATAATAGATCTTTCCGTTCTAATATTCAATCCGCGAGTTATCAGTACTTATCAAATCTGTTCCTATCTAACGGAAGGCTGTTGGATCAAATGACAAAGACATTGTTTAGAAAAAGATGGATTTTCCCGGATGAACTGAAAATTGGATTCATGTAACAGGAGAAAGATTTCCCATTCCTTAGCCGTAAAGATATGTGGCCATGAA